TAAGCAATTGTCGTTCTGTAAGACCATAATGAAAACGCAATTTTTGTTTTTCTTCTAAACGAATACGATATTGAGATTTTTTACCCAAACGCGCTTGGTTTCTAAGTTCGCTTCCGACTCTAGGCCTTTTACTAGTTAGTCCTGGTAAAGCCCCCAGACGGCGTATTTTTTTGAAACGAGGCCCTCTGTAACGCGACATAAAGACTCCTTTTTTCAATTTCATAAACCTAAATTAAAACTAAACTAAATGAGAAATATGATAAATGAAGCGAAATCCACTAAAGTATTGTACTACAAAGAAGAATTAGATGAATTATATCAATATCCGAATCTTATTGTATATTATATATATAAATAAGGAGGTTCTTTTCTTGATTTGTTCTACAGAGATCGAACTCCTCCAATTTTGATTCATAATTGGAAGTTCCTACGACATACTAGATTGGTGACTCTTGAAAAAAGAAAGGAGAAAAAGCCTTTTCAATATTCTTTGATTTCAACATTATCAATTATATCAAAAATCAAAACAAATAGAGAAAAGCCGGCTATCGGAATCGAACCGATGACCATCGCATTACAAATGCGATGCTCTAACCTCTGAGCTAAGCGGGCTCACATAACAGAAATTGCGCATGCACAGGAATTTAATAAACTATTGAGATCTTAGTTATTAATTCCTTATTCTTAGCTATTCATAACATAATTAATATGAATATAGAAAATCAAATATTAAATATTGGATATTCTAGGATATAAAGAACATAACAATTTGAAGATAAGGATTAATAGAATATATTTCAATCTATTTATCAAATATATGTTTATCAATAATCAATATCTTCATCTTAATTAGTATAGAATTAGTATATAGTATAGTAAGATTTTCTTTTTTCATTTTTGAATTCAAATTTAGTACAAATTGATTCTATTTTATATTATTCGAATTTTATTATAATTTCTATTTCGAATTAGAATTTTTTTTTTTTATTTAACAAAATTGAAATTAATAAAATTAATATATTAATAATAAATTAATAATAAATAATATATATATTATTCAATATCAATAAGAAAATAATTCTATAGAATTCTATTCTATAGAATTCTATATTTCTATATAATTCTATATAATAATATATATATATAATAATATATATATAAATATAAAAAATAATAAGAAAATTCTATAAAATTAGATTAATAAAAATAAAAAAAATTGAATAATTAGATTACAGTAATTATATTACAATTCTTATACATTCTTATACATTAAGATTTAATATGTATAAATCTATACATTATACATTATACATTAGAATTCTAAAAAATTGGATTTTCAAAGTCCATTTTTGTTTAAGTAATTCTAAATTGAGAATATTTAGTAATATTTCTAGTTACTAGTTAGATATATAAATAATTAGATAGAATAGAAATAACTCGAATTCTTTTCTAAATTAATAGAATGATTATTTATAGCCATTAGATTAGGTCTAGCTATTCTAAATTAATAAATGGATTTCTTTTTTATTTAATCTAAAAAAAAAAGAAGAAATTTCCATTTTAGTTATCTTTAGTTATGTTATATAGGGTCTGTCCGCTCTAAAGAAAAAAGATAAGAATAAAAATAAATGAAAGAAAGAGAAAGGCCAAATTCCGATCATAATGAAACATTCCCTTGTTTTCATTCGGAAAGGTTATAGAAAAAAAAAAAGAATCGACCGTTCGAGTATTCAAAATTGCATGAGAAAAATGCTAGAAGGAGAGGCATATAAAATATATATATGTGGTATATATCCATGTATATTGAATTGCGAATACAGAAATGATAGAATTATTTCTGATTGGAGCAAATATGGGTATCCAATAGAGATGAAAGAAAATAGAAAATAACTCAAATATAAATAGAAGGAAACATTTTTCGGTATAGGAATCGGTATCTAACGAATTCAACAGTTCCGGCATAATTCTAATAATTTAAATGAAAAAAGCATCCTAATGAGATTTGAATCTCAAAGAAAAAAAGGGGGGATATGGCGAAATTGGTAGACGCTACGGACTTAATTGGATTGAGCCTTGGTATGGAAACCTACCAAGTGAGAACTTTCAAATTCAGAGAAACCCTGGAATTAACAATGGGCAATCCTGAGCCAAATCCTGTTTTCCGAAGAGTTCAGAAAGGGAGAATAAAAAAAGGATAGGATAGGTGCAGAGACTCAACGGAAGCTGTTCTAACAAATGGAGTTGACGACATTTCGTTTCGTTAGTAAAGGAATCCTTCCATCGAAACTCCATAAAAGATAAAAGAAAGGATCAAGGATGAACATATATATACGTATACGTACTGAAATACTATTTCAATTGATTAGACCAGACAGACCCCAAATCCCTAGTTTTTAATATTTATATGACAAATTAAATGACAAATAAAAGATGTGAATCGATTCCAAGTTGAAGAAAGAATCGAATATTCATTGATAAAATCATTCACTCCATCATAGTC